TGCATAGATCTTTCATATGTATAGATCTTATATATACAAGATCTAAATACAAGATCAAATCGAAGACTAAACAACTTAATACTTCTGTTGTTTATTGTTGGATCCATAGGATTAATTATGGATCCTTGGGATTGGTGGATCATTTTCTATCCCGCAGTTTCAGGCCATAGATCAAGCCAAGGAAGGGGCTTCTTCTACCCACGCATCCTGTATATTGTCTTTTTCCTTTCGTGTTGCAATAGAAACTTATTATTTGATTATACGATACGAGAATGAATTCTTCATTTCTAGTATAGGAAGAAACAACTATTTATCTTTTCGATGAGAATTCTTGTAGAGAGAAACCCGTCTTTATATTTCTAATTCTAATTGAGAAAAAGATTCTATCATATTCTATGCATAATATATATATTGAAGTAATACTCCCGCTTCCCCCAAAAGAAATTATTTCTTTCAATACTCCCACGTTGCCCATTGTTAGTTAACAATTTCAATGATTGGATCATATGCTTAATTCTGATAGGAAATAAAATAGTAAAATGATTATTCATCGAATGACTATTCATCTATTATATTTTCATCAAATAGGGGACAAGAAGACTATATGAAAAAATGGTGGTTCAATTCGATGTTGTCTAAGGAGAAGTTAGAACATAAATGTGGGCTAAGTAAATCAATGGATAGCCTTAATGCTGTTGGGCATACCGGTGGAAGTGAAGAGCCCATTCTAAATGATACGGAGAAAAACATTCCTAGTTGGAGTGATGGTGGTAGTTATAGTTTCAGTAATGTTGATTATTTATTTGATATTAGGGATATTTGGAGTTTGATCTCTGATAACACCTTTTTAGTTAGGGATGGTTATGGTGACAGTTATTCTGTATATTTTGATATTGAAAATCAGATTTTTGAGATTGACAATAATAGTTTTTTTCTGAGTGAACTAGAAAGTTTTTTTTCCAGTTATTTGAATAGCAGGTCTAAGAGTAACAATCACTACTATTATCATTACATGTATGATACTCAATCTAGTTGGAATAATCACATTAATAGTTGCATTGACAGTTATCTTCGTTTTGAAGTCAGTATTCATCGTTACATTTTCGGCGGTACCGAAAATTACAGTGACATTTACATTTCTAGTTTTATTTGTACTGAAGGCGTAAGCAGAAGTGAAAGTGGGAATTCTAGTATCAAAATCGGTGGTAATAGCCGCGATTTCAATATAAGAGGAAGATCTAATGATTTTGATATAAATAAGAAATACAGAAATTTATGGGTTCAATGCGAAAATTGTTATGGATTAAATTATAAAAAATTTTTTAGGTCAAAAATGAATATTTGTGAACAGTGTGGATATCATTTGAAAATGAGTAGTTCAGATAGAATCGAACTTTTGATCGATCCGGGCACTTGGGATCCTATGGATGAAGATATGGTTTCCGCGGACCCCATTGAATTTCATTCAGAGGAGGAACCTTATAGAGATCGTATCGATTCTTATCAAAAAAGGACAGGTTTAACTGAAGCTGTTCAAACAGGCATAGGTCAACTAAATGGTATTCCCACAGCAATTGGGGTTATGGATTTTCAGTTCATGGGGGGTAGTATGGGATCTGTAGTAGGCGAGAAAATCACCCGTTTGCTCGAGTATGCTACTAATCGATCTCTACCTGTCATTATTGTGTGTGCTTCTGGGGGAGCACGTATGCAAGAAGGAAGTTTGAGCTTGATGCAAATGGCTAAAATATCTTCTGCTTTATATAATTATCAATCAAATAAAAAGTTATTCTATGTATCAATTCTTACATCTCCTACAACTGGTGGAGTAACTGCCAGTTTTGGTATGTTGGGAGATGTTATTATTGCTGAACCCAATGCCTACATTGCTTTTGCGGGTAAAAGAGTAATTGAACAAACATTGAATAAAACAGTACCTGAAGGTTCACAAGCGGCTGAGTATTTATTCCATAAGGGCTTATTCGACCCAATCGTACCGCGTAATCTTTTAAAAGGTGTTCTGAGTGAGTTATTTCAGCTCCACGATTTCTTTCCTTTGAATAAAAATGCAAAAAAACTATCGAAATAAAATGAAAATATAGAATAGATTAGAAAGATAGAAAGAATATAAGGATGGGAGAATAATAAAATTTCTTAAACTTAAAAAGCGGAATATCATACATATTCGTGTAGAAAGATGAATAGGTACAATTCAGTTAGTTTTCATTCCTTGCACTTATTAACTATTTAATATTATTTATTTATAATAGATATACTTATTATAAGATATCTTTATAATAATAATAATAGGTACAAATATTAAATCGAGGTACCCATTCTATGACAGATCTTAATTTACCCTCTATTTTTGTTCCTTTAGTGGGCCTAGTATTTCCGGCGATTGCAATGGCTTCTTTATTTCTTCATGTCCAAAAAAATAAGATTGTATAGATCCGATGGGACCAAATTTCATCAATTTATTTCAACACCGAATCATAATACAGATATTTATTTGGTACAGAGATTTGTTTAGTGTAATATGATACGATATGTGGCTTTTTCCAAACACAAATGAAAGAGCTGTTATGCATGCGGATACATAATATCTGCATAAATGCATGTATATGCGGGTATATCCGGTTAAAAAAAAATGATTGGCGAATATTTTTATAATAGAAAGTCCATGTATCTAACCAATTACGCCTAATGGTTCATATCAGAATAGTGCTAGTTGATGAAAGTTACTTCGGCATCAAGAAAAATAAAGTCAAATTTTTTCTCAATTCCAATCGAATGCAACTGGATCTAGTATAGTATGAACTGGCGCTCGGAACATATATGGATAGAACTTATAACAGGGTCTCGAAAAGCAAGTAATTTTTTCTGGGCTTGTATCCTTTTTTTAGGTTCATTAGGATTCTTAGTGGTTGGAACTTCCAGCTATTTTGGTAGGAATCTGATACCGGGATTTCCATCTCAGCAAATCATTTTTTTTCCACAAGGGATCGTGATGTCTTTCTATGGGATCGCAGGTCTATTCATTAGTTCCTATTTGTGGTGCACAATTTCATGGAATGTAGGTAGTGGTTATGATCGATTCGATAGAAAAGAAGGAATAATGTGTATTTTTCGTTGGGGATTCCCCGGAATAAATCGTCGCATCTTTCTTCGCTTCTTTATGAAAGATATCCAATCAATCAGAATGGAGGTTAAAGAGGGTCTTTTTCCTCGTCGTATTCTTTATATAGAAATCAGAGGGCAAGGAACCATTCCCTTGACTCGTACTGATGAGAATTTGACTCTACGAGAAATTGAGCAAAAAGCGGCCGAATTGGCCTATTTCTTGCGCGTACCAATTGAAGTATTTTGAAATGAACCGAGCGAAGAATGAATGTTTTCTCCGCATAATGGAGGAGGCTCACTAATTTCTTTTTTAATTTAATACAATTGCAATTTCTCCAGAATGTTCATTCGAGCAACAAAACATGTTAGATTCCATTTCCTCGTTCCGTTGGCGCAACAACCCGCATAGAATAAAACAAAAGAAAAGTACGAGAGCGTATATGGAACAACTCTAATCCATAATAAATAGAATATATAATAAGAAGAAATTTTTTTCTATACCAAAAACCAAAACCATTTTGTATGTGTATAGGGCCCAACTCAATTCTTTTATACTAGTAAAAAAGTATAATAAGTCTAATTCTAATCTAAGTATGAATTAATCAAATATCCGAATATGTATTTCGTAATACAGAATTCCTCTTTTTAGGTTAGGCCTCAGATTTTGAATTGATTCATACCGTATTCCTGTGCTATGGTTAGACGGTGCAACATTTCGAAATAATTAAATTGATCCGGGAGGGTTTTCGTCTTGAAATCCGAATAATATAATATTCGTTACTTCAAGTAGGTTTTTCGAGTATTTATCGAAAGGAACAAATGAAGATGAAATTCGTTCGAATTTGTCCAATTGAGATATCTGGAAATACTATTTACTTAATTAAATTAATATTTACTTAAATTAAATATATATATATTTAATATTTTTTTTTTTTCATCCGAAAAGGGACCCTTATTCTATTTCTTTTCTGGAGTCCTTCTAGATCTAAGCACTCAAAAATTATTATAAAAAAATGGGAATAGATCCATAGGTTCGATACCTTGTTATAGAACTCGTGCTTTAGAGAAATATCAGATCAAATAGAGTTGATAAATGAAGCAGTTCATTAACAATTCACAGATAAAAAATGAAAAAAAAGAAAGCATTGACTTCCCTTCCATATCTTGCATCTATAGTATTTTTGCCCTGGTGCGTCTCTCTCTCATTTCAAAAAAGTCTGGAACCTTGGATTATTAATTGGTGGAATACTAGGCAATCCGAGACTTTTTTGAATGATATTCAAGAGAAAAATGTTCTAGAAAAATTCCTAGAATTAGAAGAACTATTTTTGTTGGACGAAATGATAAAAGAATACCCGGAAACACATATACAAAAGCTTCGTATAGGAATACACAAGGAAACGATACAATTGGTCAAAACACACAATGAATATTATCTCCATATCATTTTGCATTTGTCGACAAATATAATATGTTTCGCTATTCTAAGTGGTTATTTTATTCTGGGTAATGAAGAGCTTGTCATTCTTAATTCTTGGGTTCAGGAATTCTTCTATAATTTAAGTGACACAATAAAAGCTTTTTCGATTCTTTTAGTTACTGATTTATGGATCGGATTTCACTCGACCCATGGTTGGGAACTGATGATTGGTTCGATTTCCAATGATTTTGGATTGGCTCATAACGATCGAATTATATCTGGTCTTGTTTCCACTTTTCCAGTTATTCTAGATACAATTGTGAAATATTGGATCTTCCGTTTTTTAAATCGCGTATCTCCTTCGCTTGTAGTCATTTATCATTCAATGAATGAATGAAGAACTTATTTGATCTCCTGATATCAATCAGAATTTTTCTTCGTGTATAAAAAAAGCATTTTTCGTTTTACTTATTCTTTATACTTCTACCTCTTCAATCAAGGTATTCGTCCTATTTCAGTAGAATTATTTCAGTACAATGGCAGACTCGTGGATAGGGAACCATATTAGCCACCTATCTAATTTATTGTAGAAATTCCTGGATCAATGATTGGATCATGCAAAATAGAAATACTTTTTCTTGGGTAAAGGAACAGATGACTCGATCTATTTCTATATCGATCATGATATATGTAATAACTCGAACATCTATTTCAAATGCGTATCCCATTTTTGCGCAGCAAGGTTATGAAAATCCACGAGAAGCAACTGGGCGAATTGTATGCGCCAATTGCCATTTAGCTAATAAGCCTGTGGATATTGAAGTTCCGCAAGCTGTACTTCCCGATACTGTATTTGAGGCAGTTGTTCGAATTCCTTATGATAAGCAACTCAAGCAAGTTCTTGCTAATGGTAAAAAGGGGGCTTTGAATGTGGGGGCTGTTCTTATTTTACCCGAGGGATTCGAATTAGCTCCCCCCGATCGTATTTCTCCCGAGGTGAAAGAAAAGATAGGAAATCTGTCTTTTCAGAGTTATCGTCCGAATAAAAAAAATATTCTTGTGATAGGTCCTGTTCCAGGTCAGAAATATAGTGAAATTGTCTTTCCCATTCTTTCCCCCGACCCTGCTACGAAGAAAGACGTTCACTTCTTAAAATATCCCATATATGTAGGCGGGAACAGAGGAAGGGGTCAGATTTATCCTGATGGAAGCAAGAGTAACAATACAGTCTATAATGCTACATCCGCGGGTATAGTAAGCAGAATAGTACGTAAAGAAAAAGGAGGATATGAAATAACCATAGTTGATGCATCGGATGGACACCAAGTGGTTGATATTATACCTCCAGGACCAGAACTTCTTGTTTCAGAGGGCGAATCCATCAAACTTGATCAACCATTAACAAGCAATCCCAATGTAGGGGGGTTTGGTCAGGGAGATGCAGAAATAGTGCTTCAAGATCCATTACGCGTCCAAGGCCTTTTGTTCTTCTTGGCGTCTGTTATTTTGGCACAAATTTTTTTGGTTCTTAAAAAGAAACAGTTTGAAAAGGTTCAATTATATGAAATGAATTTCTAGGTCCAGAGATTCCTTAACATTAAGTTGGTAAAAAGCGCGGAATTTTTGTCCATCAATACAATTAAATATGTATGATCAAAAAATTCTGTAAATCCTTTTGCTTGCTTTGTTTATACTGCTTTTTCGGGATGTATGGAATTCATTACTTGTATCCCATTCCTAGCATTAGACAATAGGCATACAAAAACAAAGGAAAAGGATACAAGACAAGGGTGCGATAAACGAGATACTTCTAGGAGGGATTATAAGTCTTCCTAATCTTCTATTCGACACAAGAAAAGGGGCTTTATACCCTTTCTTGTGTCGTTTTGTATCGAAATAATGATGATTTTTCTCTTGTTCGTCAAAGATTACAATTTTTTTCTTTTTCGGGTCTATCGAAACTTCTTTGTTTACATACATAAATAAAAAGTAGTAGACAAACAAAAAGGGTTAGGAGAGGGGTATAATTCATTGCGCAAACGGAACTTCTTTCATTATTTATTTATTATTATTATTCAATTAACTTCAACTTAATAACTTATTTTATTTATAAAATAAAAGTAAATATATATAAAAGTAAAAAAGTAAAAGAAAAATTCTTCAAACAAAAAATGGACTTTGGTTCTTTTGTTTTGGTTGAAAAGCAGATTAAATTCTATTTTTACAGATACCAAAATCATTATTTTTTATTTCATCATAGTTTTTATTTTATTTTATAGAGTAAGGTTTTATTAGTTTAGTATAGAAATGATTTGCAGGATGTCTCATCTGTTTAAATCCATATAATATAATATTTATTTATTATTGGATTATACAGAAAATAGATTGATTCCTTCTTTCTTGTTGCTTCGTAAGAGTTAAATATTATGGAGGAACGGCAGGGCTTATAAATCAATCAACAGAAATGGGTTCAATTCCACTGTTCAAAAACATTATAAGAAACAAAAAAAAGGAATAAAGCGGTTTGAAATGAAAGATCAAAGAAAAGGATCCGTTTTGTCATGTCTACGAATAGAATTGTTGACTGGATTCCAATTTGGATGTTATAGATCAAAGCCCCGTCTCGCTCTAAGAGTAAGAACTCAGCGGTAAGGTACCGCTGAGTTCTTACTTTTTCATGTCTACGGTCCGGGTCATCTGATTACTACAGAGACGAACCCAACCCAGAATATGAACCGTAAAAGAAAATACCTATTAAACCGATCACAAGAATACCAGTTACAGTACCTATCAGCCAAAGAGGAATCCTTCCAGTAGTATCGGCCATTTCCCCCACTTTCCTCCACATTTCATCAAGTGGTCGTGCTATAGACAAAAACAGTCATGGATAATTATGAGATGATACCCTTCCGAATGGGATAAAAGAATTCCTACTACTCTATTTCTTTCTCTCAATT